AATAGAAAGGAATTAATGACTTGGACTGGGTATTAACGGTCAATCTCCGGTAGAAGGTTCCGTCGGAACAATTATTTATTTCAGGTACCTCTTAAATAAAAAAAAAGAAAGAAAATGTGGGGAGAAATGACAAGAAGATATTGGAACATTAATTTTGAAGAGATGGTGAAAGCAGGAGTTCATTTTGGCCATGGTACTAGGAAATGGAATCCTAAAATGGCACCTTACATCTCTTCAAAGCGTAAAGGTATTCATATTACAAATCTTACTCGAACTGCTCGTTTTTTGTCAGAAGCCTGTGATTTAGTTTTTGATGCAGCAAGTATAGGAAAACACTTCTTAATAGTTGGTACCAAAAATAAAGCAGCCAATTTAGTAGCATCAGCTGCAATAAGGGCTCGGTGTCATTATGTTAATAAAAAATGGCTCGGTGGTATGTTAACGAATTGGTCCACTACAGAAATGAGACTTCATAGGTTCAGGAACTTGAGATCGGAACAAAATACGGGGAAACTCAACTGTCTCCCGAAAAGAGATGTAGCAATGTTGAAGAGGCAATTATCTCACTTGCAAACCTATCTGGGCGGGATCAAATATATGACGGGGTTACCCGATATTGTAATCATCGTTGGTCAGCAAGAAGAATATACGGCTCTTCGAGAATGTCTCACTTTGAGGATTCCAACAATTTGTTTAATCGATACAAATTGTGACCCGGATCTCGCAACTATTCCGATTCCGGCGAACGATGACGCTATGGCTTCAATCCGATTGATTCTTAACAAATTAGTATCCGCAATTTGTGAGGGCGGTTCTAGCTATATAAGAAATTGTTGATTAGGATAAGTCAATGACTTTGGAAACTCCATAAATTGATTGAATCGGTTACTATCCCTGAGTCTCAAAAAAGAGATCAAAATCACTGGGGATATTATGTGATCACTTGGGATCCGAAATATACGATTGATTCAAAGTAGACGAGTTGAGAAAGAGATACGAGATGGCTGAATCAAAATAATTCCTTTTTAAGTTCTATTTATGTCAGAGGGCAATATGAATGTTTTACCCTGTTCCATCAACTCACTAAAAGTGTTATACGATATATCCGATGTGGAAGTAGGCCAACATTTTTATTGGCAAATAGGGGGTTTCCAAGTCCATGCCCAAGTACTTATCACTTCTTGGGTTGTAATTGCTATCTTATTAGGTTCAGCCACTATAGCTGTTCGGAATCCACAAACCATTCCAACCGACGGTCAGAATTTCTTCGAATATGTCCTCGAATTCATTCGAGACTTGAGCAAAACTCAGATTGGAGAAGAATATGGTCCTTGGGTTCCCTTTATTGGAACTATGTTCCTATTTATTTTTGTTTCTAACTGGTCAGGTGCCCTTTTACCCCGGAAAATCATACAGTTACCGCATGGAGAGTTAGCTGCACCCACGAATGATATAAATACTACTGTTGCTTTAGCTTTACCTACGTCAGTGGCATATTTCTATGCGGGTCTTACCAAAAAAGGATTGGGTTATTTCGGTAAATACATTCAACCAACTCCAATACTTTTACCAATTAACATCCTAGAAGATTTCACAAAACCCTTATCACTTAGTTTTCGACTTTTCGGGAATATATTAGCGGATGAATTAGTAGTTGTTGTTCTTGTTTCTTTAGTACCTTCGGTGGTTCCTATACCTGTCATGTTCCTTGGATTATTCACAAGCGGGATTCAGGCTCTTATTTTTGCAACTTTAGCCGCAGCTTATATAGGTGAATCCATGGAGGGTCATCATTGACTAGCTTCCGAAATGGTCTTAAAAAAAAGCTTATCCCAACTCATACCGGTATATACGATCTAGAATAGGAGCAAAAAAAAAAATGTATGATATTAGAGAATTAAAAAAAAGTAAGGGGGGTCGAGCTGGGTATATGTAAGGGCTCTAAGCCAATCCCTGTATATGTTTCGAAGAATGATTCTAGAATCCGGTTCAATAGAAGATACGGATGGTTTACGTTATTAAAGAAACAATGTATATGTGATATTAGATATTCACTAGTTATATATGGGCTATCCATATATATTATTTACCATCCCACTGAATTTAGACGGATTCCAATGCAAGCCCTTCCGTTTTATCTGTGACTGTGGATTGAATGAATAAACAAATGAAGTCAAGCATGCATATAGAAGAGAAAGAGCGAAGAATTGAAAGAATGGAATGGTTCGGAACAAAGAAATGGAAGAACTGGAACCGTATAGATTTACAAAGACTCCACGGATAGGAACTAAAAACGAGATATCGAAGTAGCTCTGATGATTCAGTAATATTATTATTTCAATTCAGAGTTCTTAGTTCTTTTTTTTTTTTCGGATAGATCTTAAGTGATGGAATAATGAAGTAATAATTCATCGGTTGATTGTATCATTAACCATTTCTTTTTTTTGGTGCGAGGAACTTAATATGAATCCATTGATTTCTGCCGCTTCCGTTATTGCTG